CAATTGTGAAATGTTTTTCTAGAATGCCCAATAACTGTTTTACATCTTCTATGCGAAAATCTTCAATTTTCATAAGATCCTTTTGACTCTTATTCAAAAGGTCTAATAATGTATGTATATTGGACCTTTTGAGGCAATTATAGATCCTGGGAGGCAATTCTAATTGGTCAATAAAAATATATTTCAATTCTATTTCTTTTTTGTTTTTCCTTAGTTTAGCCAATCTATCATGAAAAGTAAGAGGGGGTAAAGTGCTCTTGTGTTGATTGTACTCTAAATGTAAAGTTTCTTCTTCCGCATGTAGAAAAGGAATAAATAAATCAATCAAATTACGGGAGGCTTCATGAAGTGCTTCTTTAGGAGTTAAACTCCCATTTGTCCATATTTCGAGAAAAAGTATCTCTTGTCTTTCATTCCCATTCCCATAAGAATGAATACTATGATTCGCATTTCGAACAGGCATGAATACAGCATCTATAGGATAACTTCCGTCTTGAAAGTTATTTGGCCTTTTTATACTATATCCGCGATTCCTCTCGATTTGTAATCCAATACACAAATCAATCGGTTCCATCAGTCTAGCTATATGTTGTGTATTATCAACGATTTCCACAGAAGGCGGTGAAATGATGTCTTGAGCAGTTACATATCCAGGACCCCTGGCACAAATAAACGCGCCGCGAGTTCCATACAGATTACTTCTCAATACAATTTCTTTCAAATTCATTAAAATTTCATGTACTGATTCTTGAATACCTACTATGGTAGAATATTCATGGGGTATTTTCTCAGATTTTGCACGTGTGATACATGTTCCTTCTATTTCTCCAAGCAAAGCTCTTCGCATCGCAATGCCTATTGTGTCGGCTTGACCTTTAATAAGTGGAGACAGAATAAAGCGTCCATAACAAAGACGCTTATTGTCTACTCTTGATTCAACACACTTCCACTGCAGTGTCCGAGTAGATACTGTTACTTTCTCTCGAACCATAGTAATATTACTTGATCAGATCATTGAATCATTTATTTCTCTTGAAATCTCTTCAATGTTTATTTCTACACAGTTTATTCCTATACACGTCTTTTTTTAGGAGGTCTACAGCCGTTATGTGGCATAGGAGTTACATCCCGTACGAAACTTAATAGTATACCACTTCTACGAATAGCTCGTAATGCTGCATCTCTTCCGAGACCAGGACCCTTTATCATGACTTCTGCTCGTTGCATACCTTGATCCACTACTGTACGAATAGCATTTCCTGCTGCGGTTTGAGCAGCAAATGGCGTCCCTCTTCTTGTACCCCTGAATCCACAAGTACCGGCCGAGGACCAAGAAACCACCCGACCCCGTACATCTGTAACGGTCACAATGGTATTGTTAAAACTTGCTTGAACATGAATAACTCCCTTTGGTATTCTACGCGCACTCTTACGTGAACCAATACGTCCATTCCTACGTGAACCAATTCTTGGTATAGGTTTTGCCATATTTTATCATCTCATAAATATGAGTAAGAGATATATGGATATATCCATTTCATGTCAAAACATGATTTTTTTTATTTGTACATCGGGTTCTTTAGAGAATCTCTTTTCGAAAAATTATCCTTGTCTTTGTTTATGTCTCGGGTTGGGACAAATTACTATAATTCGTCCCCGTCTACGGATCAGTCGACATTTTTCGCAAATTTTACGAACAGAAGCCCTTATTTTCATATTTGTTATTCCTTACCTTAACTTAATTAAGAATCTACTTCTTGGAAGAAAATAAGTTTCTTGAAATTTTGAACTTCGAATTGTATCTCCATGAAAAAAGGAATGTTGAAGTTGAAAAACTCCCTAATTATTCGAATCCTTGTTTCGGATTCTATAAATTATACGCCCTTTGGTTGAATCATAACGACTTACTTCAATTTTGACTCTATCTCCTGGTAGTATCCGTATAAAACTACGTCGGATCCTTCCTGAAACATAACCTAGAATCATATTTTCATTATCTAAACGCACCCGGAACATACCGTTGGGAAGTGATTCAGTAATTAAACCTTCATGAATCCATTTTTGTTCTTTCATTCCAGGTAAAACCCCCTTAAAGTATTAATTAATGGAGGAGTAGTGATATTAGACAACCCGCCCTTTCTCTTTTTTTTTTCACAAATAGGAAGTTCCGGATCCAATTCGAATATCAGAAGGATTACCATATATAACACAAAATTTCTCCACCAATTCTTTCTAGGCGAGCCTCTCGGTCTGTCATTATACCTCTAGAAGTAGAAAGAATTACAATCCCCATACCACCTAAAATTCTAGGAATTCGTTGATAGTTAGAATAGATTCGTAGACCAGGTCGACTGATCCGTTTTAAATTTAAAATAGTTCTATATGTTCCTTTCCTATTCCTTCTATGTCGCAGGGTTAAAACCAAAAAATATTTGTTGCTTTCCTGATGTTTCCTCACGTTTTCGATAAAACCTTCCCGTAAAAGTATTTTAACAATGTTTTCGGTGATATTAGTAGATGCTATTCGAACCGTTACTTTTCTATCCATGTCGACATTTCGTATAGAGGTTATTATGTCAGCAATAGTGTCCCTGCCCATGATGAACTAAAATTATTGGTGCCTGCTAATTTTGATATAATCAACATGCTCTTTTTTATTTTTTTATTTATGAATTCTATTAAATATGAAATTAAAGGTATATGCGTGAAACACAATCTACTAATTAATCTATTTCATTCGCTTACTATAACTATATCATGGTCTCGTCTTATAATACCTCAGGGGCTAAGGAAACTATTTTAGTAAAATTTAACTGTCTCAATTCCCGGACGATCGCACCAAAAATTCGAGTTCCTTTTGGGTTTCCTTCTTGATCAATAATAACTGCAGCATTGTCATCATATCGTATTATCATACCGTTGTCACGTTTGAGTTCTTTACAGGTACGTACAATTACAGCTCTGATTACTTCTGATCTTTCTAGAGGCATATTTGGTACTACTTCTTTGATCACAGCAACAATAACGTCACCAATATGAGCGTATCGGCGATTACTAGTTCCTATGATTCGAATACACATCAATTCTCGGGCCCCGCTGTTGTCCGCTACATTCAAATGGGTCTGGGGTTGAATCATATCATTTTTTTATTCGATTTTTCAATGCAAAGAACGAAGGAAAAAAAAAGAAATATTGTTTGTCCAAAATCAAAAAAAGAAACCTGCAATTTTTTTTCATCCCAAAGACCTCTTTTTCTTTTATTCCTATCCCGAAATAATGAATTGAGTTCGTATAGGCATTTTGGACGCCGCTATTGAAATAGCTTTTCTAGCTATATTTTCTGCTACTCCGCCCATTTCATAAAGTATTCTACCTGGTTTAACGACAGCTACCCAATATTCGGGGGATCCTTTCCCCGAACCCATACGTGTTTCTGTAGGTCTTACTGTAACTGGTTTGTCTGGAAATATACGTACCCATATTTTTCCACCACGGCGTACGTTTCGTGTCATTGCTCGTCGCCCCGCTTCTATTTGTCTAGATGTGATCCAAGCAGGTTCAAGTGCTTGAAGAGCGTATCTACCGAAACAAATACGATTACCTCGATAAGATATTCCCTTCATTCTTCCTCTATGTTGTTTACGGAATCTGGTTCTTTTGGGGTTATAGTGGATGGGTCTTTTTAAAATTCCATCTCTACTCCAGAACCGGACATGAGAGTTTCTTCTCATCCAGCTCCTCGCGAATGAAATGATTCAAAAAAATTTAGTTAAGATAAAATTCAATTTTTTTGAATAATACACTGAATCGTGGGATTCTTTGATATTTCATCTAATTTTCATCTAATCTATTTCTATTAGAAATTTTTATATCTTGTTTATATATAGCTTTTGGATATATAGCTAAACATATATTTCTAGATAATGTAATTTTTTATTTATAATTTATTTATAATATAATAATATATAAGGCTATAACGAATCTTTATTTTGTTTTGTCTTTATCATATCGGATCGCTCAAAAAATAGAGCAATTCGGTAAAATAAAGCTTTCGCGGGCGAACATTTACTCTTTCAATATCTATTTCAATTGTAAGGTTAGCCCACGATCTTTCAGAACAAATGAATTGATACCTGGTTTGTTCCGCCATCCCACTCAATGAATCATTAGGATTCGTTTTTAATAGAATCTTCTGTATTCACAGGTTTCCGTCGTTCCCATCGCTTCTCAATTAATGGTTAGGTCTGAATTATACAATGGAGCTCCTGTTCTTGAGTCAATCTTCTCAGTCTTTATTGGCTCTAGGCTCTTGATTTTTTTTCTATGAACATATTCATTTAATTCGGGAGGAATTAGTTTGATGCTTTATTACATTGCTTTTTATGAAATGATTCATAGACCTTACATATTATATTGGAATCATATATCATTGGCGTTCTTTTTATCTCTTTCTCTCACCCTTCTTCCATTTATCCACATCATTCTAGATTTCGCTTCCCAAACTCATAATCAGATTGGTTTGGTTTTTTTTTGTGTTTATGCAAAAAAGATTTCAGTTGCTACAATGATATGACCAATATATCATATCTTGACTGGTTGTTTAGATCTAGATAATGTGAAGCGATGAGTTGGTTATTAATTCTGTAATTTTGAGTTCATACTATGTATGGGCCGGTCCATTTTTTGTTTTGAACCCTAATCCTACAAAAAACCAACGAGTCACACACTAAGCATAGCAATTATATCAAATGGTCAATCGAATCTTTATTCAACCCTATAGAATTAATTTCTAATTGTTCATTTTTGTTTTGATTGAAGAGAAAAAGAATGAAAGAATTTGTCATTTTTTGTTTCATTACATTACTGGATAGAACGAAAGAAAAGACAAGGAAGGACTTATTATTTTATTCCTCGTCTACAAATATCCAAATTTTGATGCCTAATACCCCATATATAGTTCGAACTCTATAGGAACAATAATCAATTTTAGCTCGAATGGT